TGAAATATAACAATGTGACAAAAGAATCAATTAAAGCGGATCTTATAATTCCAATTAGGAATTCGTTAGGCCCCTTAGGTACAGTAGTACTCAAAATTGCGAATTTTGATTCATCTTGCCATTTAATAACTTATAATCAGATTTTGTTAAAGAAATATTTGTTACTTAACAAATTGAGTCAGACTTTCAAAGTACTTAAATATTTTTTAATAGATGAAAATAGGGGGATTTTAAATCCCGATCCGTGCAGTAACATCATTTTTAATCCATTCAATTTAAATTGGCGTTTTCTCCACCACGATTTTTGTGATGAGACGTCCACAATTATTAGCCTTGGACAATTTTTTTGTGAAAATGTATGTCTATTCAAATACGGATCACAGAAAAAATCTGGTCAAGTTCTAATTGTTCATGTTGACTACTTAGTAATAAGATCAGTCAAGCCCTATTTGGCTACTCCAGGAGCAACGGTTCATGGTCATTATGGAGAAATCCTTCACGAGGGAGATACATTAGTTACATTTATATATGAAAAATCAAGATCTGGTGACATAACGCAAGGTCTTCCAAAAGTGGAACAAGTGTTAGAAGTGCGTTCGATTGATTCAATATCGATAAATCTCGAAAAGAGGGTTAAAGGTTGGAATGAACGTATATCAAGAATTCTTGGAATCCCTTGGGGATTTTTGATTAGCACGGAGCTAACCATCGCCCAAAGCCGTATCTCTTTGGTTAATAAGATCCAAAAGGTTTATAGATCTCAGGGGGTACAGATCCATAATAGACATATAGAGATTATTGTCCGTCAAGTAACATCAAAAGTGTTGGTTTCAGAAGATGGAATGTCTAATGTTTTTTCACCCGGAGAGCTAATCGGATTGTTGCGAGCGGAACGAGCAGGGCGTGTTTTGGATGAAGCGATCTGTTATCGAGCAATCTTATTGGGAATAACGAGGGCATCTCTTAATACTCAAAGTTTTATATCCGAGGCTAGTTTTCAAGAAACTGCTCGAGTTTTAGCAAAAGCTGCTCTACGAGGTCGTATTGATTGGTTGAAAGGCCTGAAAGAAAATGTTGTTCTAGGGGGAATTATACCTGTTGGTACCGGATTCAAAAAATTAGTGCATCTTTCAAGGCAACACAAAAACACTCATTTTGAAATCAAAAAGAAAAATTTGTTTGAAGGAAAGATGAGAAATATCTTATTTCACCATAGAGAATTTTTTAGTTCTTGCGTCCCAAACAATTTTCATGAGACATCAAACAATTATTGACACGATTTAATGATTCCTAAAGGGAGACTCGTTTTTTTATATTAGAATTTCATTATCTGGTCCAATTTTCCTATTTGATTGATAATAAAGATCATAATGAATTAAAAGGAATTAATGGTTTGGATCGTGTATCAACGGTCAATCCTCGGTAGAAAGTTCCATCGGAACAATTATTTATTTCAGATACCTCGTCTCGTTGTTTAAAAAAAAAAACAACGAGCAAGTATGGGGAAAAATGACAAGAAGATATTGGAACATAAATTTGGAAGAAATGATGGAAGCAGGAGTTCATTTTGGTCATGGTATTAAGAAATGGAATCCTAGAATGGCACCTTTCATCTCCGCAAAACGTAAAGGTATTCATATTACAAATCTTACGAGAACTGCGCGTTTTTTATCAGAGGCCTGTGATTTAGTTTTTGATGCAGCAAGTAGAGGAAAACACTTTTTAATCGTTGGTACAAAAAAGGAAGCAGTTGATTCAGTAGCATCCGCTGCAATAAAGGCTCGGTGCCATTATGTTAATAAAAAATGGCTTGGTGGTATGTTAACGAATTGGTCCACTACGGAAACGAGACTTCAAAAGTTCAGGGATTTAAGAGCCGAACAAAGGATGGGGAAACTCAACCGTCTCCCCAAAAGGGATGCAGCAATATTGAAGAGACAATTATCCACCCTGCAAACATATCTGGGTGGGATCAAATATATGACAGGGTTACCCGATATTGTAATTATCCTTGATCAGCAAGAAGAATATATGGCTCTTCGAGAATGTGTCATTTTGGGGATTCCGACGATTTGTTTAATCGATACAAATTGTGACCCGGATCTCGCAGATATTTCGATTCCAGCCAACGACGACGCTATCGCCTCAATCCGATTGATTCTTAACAAATTAGTATCCGCAATTTGTGAAGGTCGTTCTAGTTCTAGTTATATAAGAAATCATTGATTATTAATAATTAATAATAAGATTAAGATGGATAAGTCAATTACTTCGGGAATAATAAGATGGATAAGTCAATTACTTCGGGAAACTTCATAAATTTTATTTATTTGATCGGTTGCTATTCCTGGATTTCAAAAAAAAAAAAGTACAAAGTACTCAGATTGGGGATATTATGTGATTACTGAGTATCCTAAATATACGATTAATGATTAAAGTGGGTCAGTTAAGAAAGAGGTGGTAGAATCAAAATAATTTTTTTTTTTAAGTTCAATTTCTGTCAGAGGACAATATGAATGTTATACCATGTTCCATTAACACATTCAAAGGGCTATATGATATATCGGGTGTAGAAGTAGGCCAACATTTATATTGGCAAATAGGAGGTTTACAAGTCCATGCCCAAGTACTTATCACTTCTTGGGTCGTAATTGCTATCTTATTAGGTTCAGTTACCATAGCTGTTCGGACTCCACAAACCATTCCGGCCGACGGTCAGAATTTCTTCGAATATATCCTTGAATTCATTCGGGACTTGAGTAAAACTCAGATTGGAGAAGAATATGGTCCTTGGGTTCCCTTTATTGGAACTATGTTCTTATTTATTTTTGTTTCTAACTGGTCAGGTGCTCTTTTACCTCGGAAAATCATACAGTTACCTCATGGGGAGTTAGCTGCGCCCACGAATGATATAAACACTACTGTTGCTTTAGCTTTACTCACGTCAGTGGCATATTTTTATGCGGGTCTTACGAAAAAGGGTTTGAGTTATTTTGGTAAATACATTCAACCAACTCCAATACTTTTACCAATTAACATCCTAGAAGATTTCACAAAACCTTTATCGCTTAGTTTTCGACTTTTCGGAAATATACTGGCTGATGAATTAGTAGTTGTTGTTCTTGTTTCTTTAGTCCCTTCAGTAGTTCCTATACCCGTCATGTTCCTTGGATTATTCACAAGCGGCATTCAAGCTCTTATTTTTGCAACTTTAGCCGCGGCTTATATAGGCGAATCCATGGAGGGTCATCATTGACTAGCTTTCGAAATTTTTTTTTTTTCAACCTTATCCCAATTCATGTGGAGTTCAATTTAATATAATCGACTTGGCGAGAAATCATAAGAAATCATAATAGATAAAAATTTTATATATGGTATAGAGTCGTAGCAGGAAAGATGTACGATATTATTTAATTTAATTGTAAAAAAATCTTAGGAAAAAGAGATCATCTAGATCTTTTTCCTAAGATTTTGGCTTATTTATATTATACTTCTCCAATAAAATAAATTGATATTGTATTTATATTTTATTTGTTTTTGTTTAGTTATTTATATTTGTTTAGTTAATTAAAATATTACAACAATTTAAAATTTGAATAAGAATTGTTATCTTTTTACGACGTAAGACTAAAAAAAGCTAGTTTAGCTTAGGAAAATGAAACTGGACATATAAATAGTTATAAGTCTGTCCAGCCCCCCCATATGGTTCCAGCCCCCCCCATATGGTTCAAAAAAAGAATTCTAGAATCATATTCAATAGGCGGTTTACGTTATGGAAGAAACAAATGTATATGTGATATTAGAAATTCACTAGTTATAGTGAGGCTCTTTTATCTTATTCTTATATAATATTTATTATTTATTTTTCATTTCACAGCTCACTGCACTTAGATGGGATTCCAATAGAAAGTGCTTCCGCTTTGTCTGTGATTGGGGATTGAGCAAATAAACAGATGAACATTGAATGAAAAATAAGTTTAGAATAAAGAAATGCAATGATTAGAATCATATGCATCTAGATTTACAAAAACTCCATCATGTATAAGAACTAAAAACAAGATTTTGAAGTATTTCTGTATTTCTGATGATTAATTGGTTGATTGTATCATTAACCATTTCTTTTTTTTTTGTGTAAGGAGCTTAGTTTACCATGAATCCACTGATTTCTGCCGCTTCTGTTATTGCTGCTGGATTGGCCGTAGGGCTTGCTTCTATTGGACCTGGGGTCGGTCAAGGTACTGCTGCGGGTCAAGCTGTAGAAGGTATTGCGAGACAGCCAGAAGCAGAGGGTAAAATACGAGGTACTTTATTGCTAAGTCTGGCTTTTATGGAAGCTTTAACAATTTACGGACTGGTCGTGGCATTAGCACTTTTATTTGCGAATCCATTTGTTTAATTCTAGAAGAAAAGTACGTAATGTACTTTTTTTTTGACTTAGACTCGCCGTTTGTTTTTTCGAATTATATCAACATTTCGCTCTAACAATTACTTATTCGTTGAGAGAATACCTCCGGGAAGGACGGATTTTAGGATTAGTAATTAGCGGATCCTCTCGCTTTCTTCCTTCCCGTTTTTAGTTCTTAGTATAATGGAAACCTTTTTTTAGGATGCGTTGCAACGCAACAAACGAGGTATTTTGCAATTGGCATAATACCCAGGACCGAACCCAACCCAATTAAGTATCTTCTTGGAAACTGGAAACTTTAATTAGAATAAAATAAAAAATAAGATTTAATTAAAAAAAAAATGAAAATAAATTAAATCAAATAAATTTATCTATTCCCAATAAAAAATCCCATAACATAAAAAAAGAAATCAACCAAAAAGGGGGGGCGAAGTGATACAAAAAGAACTCTGTTCTTTGTTAGTCCTATCTATAAGAGGAGAGTATATGAAAAGTGTAACCGATTCTTTTGTTTCCTTGGGCCACTGGCCATCCGCCGGGGGTTTTGGGTTTAATACCGATATTTTAGCAACAAATCCAATAAATCTAAGCGTAG